CGTAACAAGTGCATAATGTCCACTGGAACGTCCATGTATTTTATCATCAACTTGATGAATTAATTTCAAGATATAAGGCTTTCCCATTATAGCAGGCTGTTTAAAAGAATTTCCTGTTCTTCCATCAAATATTCTGCTTTTTCCAGGATACTCGGGTTCAAATATCCATGGATTCGATGTTTGTTTACTGGCTTCATATAATTCAGAAAACACTAGTTTTCTTGAAGCTTCTTGTTCATATCGCTCATCAAAAGGTGTTATTCGATAATGTCTATCTAGCACACCTCCCGCTAATCCAAGTGAGCATTCAAATATTTGTCCTACATTCATTCGTGAAGGTACCCCTAATGGATTGAAGACCATATCAACAGGTCTTCCATCTTGCAAATAAGGCATATCCTGTCTAGACAAAATCTTTGAAACAATACCTTTATTTCCATGTCTCCCCGCCACTTTATCACCTACTTTAATTTCACGTTTCTGTAAAATATATATACGAATCGTTTCTGGATTATAACAGGAACCCCCCTTTTTTTGGATCCATCTCACATCAATAACTCGACCCCTACCGCCTATAGGTAGTTTTAGACAAGTTTCCTTTGAGGTGGATACCTGAATGCCAAGTATAGCTCGTAATAATCTATCTTCTGGGGAATACGAGGATTCTTTCGTCATTTGAGGCGTTAATTTACCCACTAAAATATCGCCTGTTTCTACCCACGACCCCAGGATCACAATTCCATTTTTGTCTAAATTTCGGAGTAAATGGGCTTCTAGGTGTGGAATTTTATTAGTGATTCTTTCAGAACCATAACTTGTCATATGAGTCTGAATTTCATATTTCCGTATGTGAAAAGAAGTATAAATATCTTCATAGACCAGACGCTCACTAATGAGTACAGCATCTTCAGAATTGTAACCTTCCCATGGCATATAAGCTACTAATACGTTTTTTCCTAAAGCGAGTTCGCCGCCAACTGTAGCAGCACCATCCGCTAAAATTTGTCCCTTTTTAATGCATTTACCTCGCTCAACCCGGGGCTTTTGATGCCTGCAAGTATTTTTGTTGGAACGTTGATATATAGTTAAGGGAATGGTTAGAGTATCGCCATTACCAAATAAAAATATCTTGTCAGTATCGGTATAAATGATGTTTCCCTCGTGTTCGGCTATAGCGGAAACTCCTGAATCTAAAGCTACTTGGCGTTCCAATCCAGTTCCAACAATGCATTTTTCGGACCGAGAAAGCGGAACTGCTTGACGTTGCATATTAGAACTCATTAAAGCTCGATTCGCATCATTATGTTCGATAAAAGGAATGAGAGAAGCTCCAATAGAAAAATATTGGAAGGGAAAAATACTTCGAAGATGAACCTGTTCCCATGCAATCGCAAGAAATTCTTGACGGTATCGGGCTGGAACAATCTGTTCCTCCTGAATATCTCGATTAAGTGCTAAAGAATTTCCTGTTGCTACCATATAGTATTCATCGCTACTTGGTGATAAATAAAACATACGTATTCTTTTCGATCTCTCAGAGATTTCATAAAATGGACTTTCTATAGACCCCCAACTACCAATCCTCACATGAATTGCTAGGGATCCAATAAGTCCAACATTGATTCCTTCAGACGTGTCAATTGGACAAATGCGTCCATAGTGACTGGGGTGGATATCTCGTATCCGAAAACTAGCAGTTCGCCCTGTCAATCCTCCAGGACCCAAATAACTTAATTTCCTCCCATGAACTATTTGAGTCAATGGATTGGTTTGATCCAAAACTTGAGATAATGGATGTAATCCAAAAAAAGATTCAAAAGTAGTTGTTAATGGAGTTGAAGTCACCAAATTCTGAGGAGTCGGTATCAATTTATGTCGAATTGCTCCACATATAGTTCCTCTAACCATATTTTCTAAACGAACCAGGGCCAATCCAAATTGATCTTGTAATAGATCTGCTACGGAACGAATACGTTTATTTTTCAAATGATTTATATCGTCAAGTACGCCCATTCCAAATTTCATTCCAATCAAATGATCCGCAGCTGTCAATATATCTCGTGGTAATAAAAATGTATTGTTCTGAGGTATATCAAGATTAAGCTTTTGGTTCATATTTCGTCGACCAATCCTTCCCAATTCACACCTTTGTTGAAAAAATTTTTTTTGTAATTCTTTACATAAAGATTCGGAAAATACTGGATCTCCACCCACACAAGCAAATTGTCTATAAAACTCCAAAATGGCATTTTCTTTTGACCCTATTTTTTTTTTATCCTTGTCATTTAGGAAAGACACGAAAATTTCAGGATAACAAACATTCTCTAGAATTTCGCTTAAATTCGAACCCATAGCTGATGATAGAACTAGAATAGATATTTTCTGTTTCCTACTCACACGAGCCCATATCCTTGCTTTTCTATCAATCTCTAATTCTAATCTCCCCCCCCAATCTGATATTATGGTGCCCGTATACACCGAAATTCCGTTAGGGTCCAATTCTGAACGATAATAGATACCGGGACTTTGCAATATTTGATTGATTACAATTCGGTATATTCCATTTACTATAGAAGTTCCCAGAGAATTCATTAAAGGAATATTTCCAACAAAAATAGTTTGTTCTTGTATGTCCCTACAACTTTTCCAAATTAATCCCGCGGATACATATAATTCAGCAGAATATGTAAGCGATTCATATACAGCATCTTTTTCGTTTATCAAGGGTTCTAATAATTGATATGTTTCTACAAATAATTGAAATTCAATTTCTTGATCTGTATCCTCAATTTTTGGAAATTTTAAAAGCCCCTCTGTTAAGCCCTGATCAATGAATCTACAAAACCCTTCAAATTGTATCTGATTCAATCCAGGTAGTGTAGACATTCCTTCATTTTCATTTCCAAGCATTTTTAACTTCCCCGTGAATTTTATAGAAAAATATTCCACGATTTGCTGTCATTCTTCATCAAATCACATGAATCAATTTAGTAATAATGGAATTTCTGTTCTTTTTACTGAATTACATGAAATTTTACCTAATTCCGTGTATGAAATACTTATTATTGTATCAAATACTTATTATGAAAAGAGGAATAAATAAAATAGAATTTTACACTCAACTTCGAAGGAAGGAAGTTGTAACAAAACAAACAGATAGAATCGAAATTCTAATCTAAAAATGGAACTGAATGGAAAAATTCGACCTGGATTTCAAGGTTTTTTTAAGGAATATAAAAAAAAATGCATTCCATTTCTATCATTATTATGATATTACATATTCCAATTCAATTGGATACCAGAAAAAAATGAATTCGGGATTTGTTCTGTTCAATGAGATAAGGATCTAATCTAATAATCCGAAACAATATAGAATTCATTTTTTTTTAACTTAACCTTTTTTTTATTGTTCAAAAAAGAATTCGAAAAAGGAGAGAAACATTTTTCACTTTTTTTGTAGAATACGATTAGAGTGTGTAATAAGACTTGTATATATTAATATAGATCGAATTCCAGCTATAGTTAGCTATGTATATCTATATCTATATATATATATAGATAGATAGAATAGATAGATCTGTGTCTAACTTTATTGCAGTCATATCCGTTCGGGACAACACATAAGACGTCGTGTTAATTTTGTATTTGATATTAAATAGATTGAATAGACAAATTGAAAAAAGGGGGTGGGAGAGGCGCCAGAATTTTTTTTTTTTTGAGAATTACGTATCCGTATAGTATAGGTATTATATATATGGATAAGATACCCGATTAGATAATACCTGTGTAACAATTCGAATTTATGTTCTAGGGTTTACATATACTGACAGTTGCTGTTATAATTAGAATGAAGAAACTTTTTTCAATAAAAAAAAAAAAGAAATATTGGTTGGTTATGTATCCAATTTTTTTTTCTTATTTCACTAAATATCTCATTAAGAAAAAAACATTTGATATTCAAATATTCAAGAATCATTCATAAATTAATAGTTAACGGTTGCAATTTGTCCCGATATTTTTTTCTTTTGTAACAGAAGGTGTAAGCTTGTTTTTTATTTCAAAAGAAAAAGGGGATATTCTCATATACTTCATATATATATACTGGCGGCATGGCCGAGTGGTAAGGCGGGGGACTGCAAATCCTTTTTCCCCAGTTCAAATCCGGGTGTCGCCTGATCGACAAGAGATTTGAAATATTGTATTACGTTTTTTTATAGAAAACTTTTTTTCCAACAGAAGCAATCGAGGGAAAAGGATTCTTGAGACTTGGTAATCTGTCTTGATTCTTTTTTTTTTTATTTACTTAATGAAATATATTTACTTAATGAAATAGGGGATAAAAGATAAGTTTTATTATTCCTACCTGTTAGTAACATTTATTTCCTTAAAACTTCCTTGGAAGTTTTCGGATATTTTGTTTATACTTAATGTTTTCCGATTTTACTCAAAATAATATAAAAGAACTTTTTAGATGTTCTAATAGAGTGGATTCTAGTTTTTCGTCAATGGTGTTAGCCCAGAATCCTTTTTTGACTCTGTACCAACAATTCCACTATTATTATAGTATTTTTAGTGAATAATCCAAAAGAAAAAGACTACAAGAAAAATTTTTGAACAATTTGGAACAATAAATAAAAAAAAATTCCTTCATATTGATAGAGATAGGAGACAAAATTTACATGGATATAGTAAGTCTTGCTTGGGCTGCTTTAATGGTAGTTTTTTCTTTTTCCCTTTCCCTCGTGGTATGGGGAAGAAGTGGACTATAAGGGTACTAATAATGAAATTAAGGGATCTAAAGTACCAATTTTGTTTTCTAGCTGGGTTTTAAAATTTTGGAACTGTTGAATTTTAGTATTTAATTTATACTAATTAATTGAATTCAAATAGAAAATATATCGGCATTTCAGAGTTGTATTATATTCTAGTAGTGTAATGTATTCTATGTATAATGTATAACATAGAAATCCAAAATACTCTTTCAATCAAACAAATATTTGAATTATTCCCATATTCGTATTTTGAGAAAATTAAGGGAATCCATAATAATAGGAAATTGACTCCTTGAATTCTTCATAAAATTTCAATTTCGATGAACTTACTCTTACCCAGGTTATATATATATGGAAAATAAGGTACCGTGTAACCCCCATTCTTACTTTACCGCCTTCTTTTTTTTAATAAAATACCGGGATTGTCAAAATAATCCGAAATCTAAAAAATTTAAAATCGGAAGAATAAGAGTTGTTTTTTAATTATTTCAGATTTATTGGAATCAATACAAATCCAATACATGAAACAAAGAAAAAAATTTTGGGCGAAATTCTATAAAATCCGGATAGTAGAAATTAAATCTATTTCTACTATCCGGATTTTATAGAATTTCGCTGATTGTAGTCCGATCCTTTTTTTTAAGACTAAAACCCCAAATTGAAAACCTTGTTCATTTTTTTATTCAATCATTGATTCCATTACATTAATAAAAATGAAAAAATCATTTTTAAGCGAAATTAGTCACTTTTACTTACCGTTTTTACGTAAATTATAAGTAAAAAGGCAGTAGGAACTAGAATAAACAGTGCAGTAGCAATAAATGCGAGAATATTTACTTCCATAATCTCTATTATGTTTTATTTCTCTTAAATTTCCAATAAAAAAATTCGGGATTTAATCCCATAGAGATGATAAGTCTTTCATCGATAAATTCAACAATGGTATAAATTTTATTTCGATAATATCAAATCGGATCAATATCACGAATAACAATATCTGAGCTATCAAATCGACTCATCGTCGAGAATTAAATAGTATAACATAAGAAGATCTTTTATCCATACTAAAAAAAAATAAAAAAAAAAATTATTTTTGATGCAATTCAAAATTTCTTTTCCTTCGTTTTATTTTTTCGTCGAAACATTTATCTTAAACGAAAAAAGCAGGAGGAATCTTTATTATGAATAAGATTTTGTTTTTTATTTTTATTTTCTTTCACACAAAAAATGAATGGATGTCTTTTTATTGGATTTTATTAATATCAATCAATGAAATAATACATTTCATTGATACATAAATGTACTCACCAATTCAAATATTTCATCGAATCATTGATAAATGGATTCAATTTGTCCTGTCCCTAAACCAAATTCTCATTTTGTTCAAAAACTTTTTTCAAAAACTTGTTGATCGCTATCCTTCTTACCCGATTTCCAGATTGATTCTCGTTTTTTATTTCCCGTCTTGTCTTAGTATGAGATAAATATACCTATCGAATTATAGTAATGAATGACAGTGAAAGAAATGAAGTTTGAATCTTCCGTTCTTTCCAACAAATCCATCATTCCCGCAAAGTATTTTATCTTTATTTGACTTTCTTTCGCATTACATATATATATTTTTATTAATTAGTAACTATTAATTATTAACGACTGGAATAAAAAGAAACAATTTCGAGATCTAAATGATGAATCAAAAAAAATTATTTTGACCAAATTATTCCATTATATTGACAATTTTAAAAAACTGTTCATACTATGAACGTAGTATAATGGCGGTCGGGCAAGTATGCCCCCATCGTCTAGTGGTTCAGGACATCTCTCTTTCAAGGAGGCAGCGGGGATTCGACTTCCCCTGGGGGTAGGGTGCTACGAAAGGAAGTTGATCATTAATTTTCAATAAAAATGGAAATGGATTCTTCCTGTTCCTGGGTCGATGCCCGAGCGGTTAATGGGGACGGACTGTAAATTCGTTGGCAATATGTCTACGCTGGTTCAAATCCAGCTCGGCCCAAGAATTTGCCGATCCACTATGAAATTATATAATCCGTTTATTTTTTGTTCTCCGGAAATTACTGATGTTCTCTGATACGGAAGATTCCAAATATGAAACATCCCTAACGCTATTGATTTTTTTCTGTATTCCATATTTTCACAAATTCGGATCTTGCTAATAATCTAGATTCATATCAAAATCCTTAAATCGAAAATCTAAGGAAAAGATTTCAATAAACAAAAACGAATTTTTTCATTTTTCAGTCCATTTGGCAATAACAAACGTATTATGTATGAGTAATCTGTGTTGATCTCACTAAAGTGCATATCGATATAGATATCAATATATACAAAATCCGCCTCTTTCATTTTCATTTCCAGCGAAATGGTTCGAATCCTAAACAGAAAAAGAAAGGGTTTGGTTTGAAATAAACCTTAAGAATATGTATGCTGTACACTCTTTTCCCTGGGATTGTAGTTCAATTGGTCAGAGCACCGCCCTGTCAAGGCGGAAGCTGCGGGTTCGAGCCCCGTCAGTCCCGATGGATACAAATCCAATATTCAAAAATTTTTTTACTGTATTCTATTTACTAGGTAAATAGAATTTTTTGTTATTTGATGAGCTGTTATGTATATATAATAATATAATAATATATATATATTATTATATATTATATATATACATATATTCAAATCCCATTTTTATAATAAAAAAATTTTTGAATAATTTCTA